ATGAGGATAAACTAGTGACCTCGGATATTAATGAAATCTATAGACGAATTATCTATCGGAATAATACTCTTACAGATTTATTAACAACAAGTATAGCTACGCCAGAAGAATTAATAATATCTCAGGAAAAATTGCTGCAAGAAGCCGTGGATGCACTTCTTGATAATGGAATTTGCGGACAACCGATGAGGGATGATCATAATAGAGTTTACAAGTCTCTTTCAGATGTAATTGAAGGCAAAGAAGGAAGAGTTCGCGAGACTTTGCTTGGGAAACGGGTCGATTATTCAGGGCGGTCCGTGATTGTCGTGGGCCCTTCACTTTCATTACATCGATGTGGATTGCCTCGCGAAATAGCAATAGAACTTTTCCAGGCATTTGTAATTCGTGACCTAATTAGAAAACATCTTGCTTCGAACATCGGAGTTGCTAAAAGTCAAATTCGAAAAAAAAAACCAATTGTATGGGAAATACTTCAGGAAATTCTGGATGACCATCCTGTATTGCTAAATAGAGCGCCTACTCTGCATAGATTAGGCATACAGGCATTCCTGCCCATTTTAGTGGAAGGGCGTGCTATTTGTTTACATCCATTAGTTTGTAAGGGCTTCAATGCAGACTTTGACGGGGATCAAATGGCTGTTCATGTGCCTTTATCTTTGGAGGCTCAAGCAGAGGCACGTTTACTTATGTTTTCTCATATGAATCTTTTGTCTCCAACTATTGGAGATCCCATTTCTGCACCAACTCAAGATATGCTTAGTGGACTCTATTTTTTAACGAGTGGAAATCGTCGGGGTATTTGTGTAAATAGGTATAATCCATGTAATCGTATAAACTATCAAAATGAAGATAATAACTATAAGTATACAAAAAAAAAAGAACCTTTTTTTTCTAATGCCTATGATGCAATTGGAGCTTATCGTCAAAAACGTATCAATTTAGGTAGTCCCTTGTGGCTGCGGTGGCGACTAGATCAACGCGTTATTGCTGCAAGAGAAACTCCCATCGAAATTCACTATGAATCTTTGGGGACCTATTATGAGATTTATGGACACTATCTAATAGTAAGAAGTATAAAAAAAGAAATTCTTTATATATATATTCGAACCACTCTCGGTCATATTTCTCTTTATCGAGAAATAGAAGAAGCCATACAGGGGTTTTGGCAGGGCTGTTGTAATTCTATGCTACCAGGGGGAATTCGAGTCTCACCGGGTTAACTAGGACTATAATTGCAATTGCAGAATTTCTACGTGAATCAAGATCTAGAAAAGGAAGTTTTACAATCACTGACTCAAACCCATTGTCAAATTCTACTCAGCGCAATATGGAGGTACTGATGGCAGAACGGCCCACTCAGGTCTTTCACAATAAAATGATAGACGGAACTGCCATGAAACGACTTATTAGTCGATTTATTGATCACTATGGAATAGGATATACATCACATATCCTGGATCAAGTAAAGACTCTGGGTTTCCGACAAGCTACCGCCGCATCTATTTCATTAGGAATTGATGATCTTTTAACAATACCTTCTAAAAGATGGCTAGTTCAAGACGCTGAACAACAAAGTTTTATTTTGGAAAAACACCATCATTATGGGAATGTACACGCGGTAGAAAAATTACGTCAATCGATCGAGATCTGGTATGCCACAAGTGAATATTTGCGACAAGAAATGAATCCTAATTTTCGGATGACCGATCCTTTTAATCCAGTCCATATAATGTCTTTTTCGGGAGCCAGAGGAAATGCATCTCAGGTACATCAATTAGTAGGTATGAGAGGATTAATGTCGGATCCCCAAGGGCAAATGATTGATTTACCCATTCAAAGCAATTTACGCGAAGGACTCTCTTTAACAGAATATATTATTTCGTGTTACGGAGCCCGTAAAGGAGTTGTGGATACCGCTATCCGAACATCAGATGCAGGATATCTCACGCGCAGACTTGTTGAAGTAGTTCAACACATTGTTGTACGTCGAACAGATTGCGGCACTGTCCGAGGTATTTCGGTAAGTCCTCGAAATGGAATGATGGCGGACAGGATTTTTATCCAAACATTAATTGGGCGTGTATTAGCAGATGATATATATATAGGTTCGCGATGCATTGCTACTAGAAATCAAGATATTGGAGTTGGACTTGTCAATAGATTCATAACTTTTAGAGCACAACCAATATCTATTCGAACTCCCTTTACTTGTAGGAGTACGTCTTGGATTTGTCAATTATGTTACGGCCGAAGTCCGGCTCATGACAACCTGGTCGAATTGGGAGAAGCTGTAGGTATTATTGCAGGTCAATCTATTGGAGAACCGGGCACTCAATTAACATTAAGAACTTTTCATACCGGCGGAGTATTCACAGGGGGTACTGCAGAACATGTGCGAGCCCCTTCTAATGGAAAAATAAAATTCAACGAGGATTTGGTTCATCCGACACGTACACGTCATGGACATCCTGCTTTTCTATGTTCTAGAGACTTGTAT